TTTATCTATCATTAATATTCCTAGAATTACTACACAACTCTTTCTTAAATCAACAAACAAATTGATTGAGAAATTCATCTCCAATAATGAAATAAATCAAGAAAAAATTAATAATAAAAAAAAAATTCACTTTATGTTTATTTCGACTATAAAAAAGTCACTTTATAATATTAGTAAGAAAAATTCACATATTTTGTGTGATTTATCCTACTTGTCACAAGCATATGTATTTTACAAATTATCACAAACCCAAGTTATTAATTTTTCTAAATTTAGATCTGTTCTTCAATATAACACAACGTCTTGTTTCCTTAAGACTAAAATAAAGGACTATTTTAAAACACTAGGAATATTTCATTCGGAATTAAAAGATAAGAAACTTCAGAGTTATAGAATAAATCAATGGAAAAACTGGTTAAGATGGCATTATCAATACGATTTATCTCAGATTAGATGGTCTAGATTAATGCCAAAAAAATGGCGAACTAGGGTTAATCAAAGTTGTATGGCTCAAAATAAAAATAGAAACTTAAACAAATGGAATTCATATGAAAAAGACCAATTACTTCATTACAAAAAAGAAAATGATTCGGAACTCTATTCATTATCAAACGAAAAAGATAATTTTAAAAAATGTTATGGATATGGTCTTTTAGCATATAAATCGATTAATTATGAAAATAAAAGTGACTCATTTTTTTCTAGATTACCCTTTGAAGTTCAAGTAAAGAAGAACTTAGAAATTTCGTATAATTCCAACACGTCCAAACACAACTTTGTTGATATGCCCGGCAATCTTCATATCAATAATTATCTAAGAAAGGGCAATATTCTAGATAGAGAAAGAAATCTCGATAGAAAATATTTTGATTGGAAAATTATCCATTTTTCTCTTAGACAAAAAGGAGATATTGAAGCCTGGGTTAAGATCGATACCAACAGTAATCCAAATACTAAAATTGGTATTAATAATTATCAAATAATTGATAAAATTGAGAAAAAGGGGGTTTTTTATCTTACAACTCATCAACATCCAGAAAAAACTCAAAAAAATTCGAAAAAAGTCTTTTTTGATTGGATGGGAATGAATGAAAAAATATTTAATCGTCCCATATTGAATCTGGAATTTTGGTTCTTCCCAGAATTTGTACTACTTTATAATGTCTATAAAATAAAACCGTGGATTATACCAAGCAAATTCCTTCTTTTTAATTTGAATACAAATAAAAATGTTAGTCAAAATAAAAACCAAAACTTTTTTCTACCATCAAATAAAAAAATAAAAATAAAGAATCGAAGTCAAGAAGCAAAAGAACCCCCAAGTCAAAGAGAGCGTGGATCAGATATAGAAAACAAAGGAAATCTGAGCCCTGTTTTTTCAAAACATCAAACCGATCTTGAAAAAGATTACGTGGAATCAGACACAAAAAAGGGTAAAAATAAAAAACAATACAAAAGCAACACGGAAGCAGAACTAGATTTGTTCTTGAAACGTTATTTGCTTTTTCAATTGAGATGGAACGGTGCTTTGAATCAAAGAATGTTCGAAAATATCAAGGTATATTGTCTCCTGCTTCGACTGATAAATCCAACCAAAATTACTATATCGTCAATTCAAAGGAGAGAAATGAGTTTGGATATAATGCTGATTCAGGCAAATTTACCTCTTACAGACTTGATGAAGAAGGGGGTATTGATTATCGAACCTATTCGGTTGTCTGTAAAAGATAATGGACAATTTATTATGTATCAAACCATAGGTATTTCATTGGTTCATAAAAGTAAACACCAAACTAATCAAAGATACCGAGAACAAAGATATGTTGATAAAAAGAATTTTGACGAATTCATTCTGCAACCTCAAACTCAAAGAATAAATACAGAAAAAACTCATTTTGGTTTGCTTGTTCCTGAAAATATTTTATGGTCTAGACGTCGTAGAGAGTTGAGAATTCGAAGTTTTTTTAATTCTTGGAATTGGAATGTCGTCGATAGAAATTCAGTATTTTGCAACGAAACCAATGTAAAAAACTGGAGTCAATTTTTGGGTGAACGGAAACCCCTTTATAAAGATAAAAATGAATTAATTAAATTTAAGTTCTTTTTTTGGCCTAATTATCGATTAGAAGATTTAGCTTGTATGAATCGTTATTGGTTTGATACCAATAATGGTAGCCGTTTCAGTATCTTAAGGATACATATGTATCCACGATTGAAAATTAATTGATAGTACTATATACCCTGTCTCGTATAGAGTATCTGAAAGCAAATAAATGCAAACATGCCTTGTTTTACATCTCATTCGAATCTAATTCGAGTAGACAATACTAAATCAATAAAATAAGGTATTGATTAGATCTAGAAATGAATCAACAGAATCTTCTTCATTTTAGGATTTTAGGTTTCAATTATTCGCTTTTGTGATTAAAAAAAACGTACCTACCGTCTTTTTGGATTCCTATCTGAATCAAATTTGAAATTTGATTAATTTATTGGAATTGCTAAAATTAGAGGTTCATAAAGAAATTAAGTCTATATACCACGTTTAAATTACTGGCATTATTATTACTGATCAATAAAATTCGAAAAAATCCATATCTGTAAAATAAAGAAAGGGGAAATTCATTTATGGTAAAAAATTCTGTCATTTCAGTTATTTCTCAAGAAGAAAAGAAAGGATCTGTTGAATTTCAAGTATTCAATTTCACCAATAAGATACGAAGACTTACTTCACATTTAGAATTGCACAAAAAAGACTATTTATCTCAGAGAGGTTTGAAGAAAATTTTGGGAAAACGTCAACGACTGCTAGCTTATTTGGCAAAAAAAAATAGAGTACGTTATAAAGAATTAATTAATCGGTTGGACATTCGAGAGACAAAAACTCGTTAATTTGATTAATTTGAAGAGTTATTTCATTTTCACTTATATGTTTCGATTAAATTTTGATGAACTTCTTTTCACTTTCAGTAATTCATGGAAGAATGAATCGTTAAAAAACTTATGACTGCACCAACTACAAGAAAAGACCTCATGATAGTCAATATGGGGCCTCAGCACCCATCAATGCACGGTGTTCTTCGACTCATCGTTACTCTAGATGGTGAAGATGTTGTCGACTGCGAACCAATATTGGGTTATTTACATAGAGGGATGGAGAAAATTGCGGAAAACCGAACAATTATACAATATTTGCCTTATGTAACACGTTGGGATTATTTAGCTACTATGTTCACAGAAGCAATAACCATAAATGGACCCGAACAATTAGGCAATATTCAAGTACCTAAAAGGGCTAGCTATATCAGAGTCATTATGTTGGAGTTGAGTCGGATAGCTTCTCATTTGTTATGGCTCGGTCCTTTTATGGCGGATATTGGTGCACAGACCCCTTTCTTCTATATTTTTAGAGAAAGAGAATTGATATATGACCTATTCGAAGCTGCCACCGGTATGCGAATGATGCATAATTATTTTAGGATTGGAGGAGTGGCTGCCGATCTACCCTATGGCTGGATAGATAAATGTTTGGATTTTTGCGATTATTTTTTAACAGGGGTTGCTGAGTATCAAAAACTTATTACTCGGAATCCTATTTTTTTAGAACGAGTTGAAGGCGTAGGCATTATTGGGAGAGACGAGGCATTAAATTGGGGTTTATCGGGACCAATGCTACGAGCTTCCGGAATAGAATGGGATCTTCGTAAAGTTGATCATTATGAGTCTTACGACGAATTTGATTGGCAGGTTCAATGGCAACGAGAAGGGGATTCATTAGCTCGTTATTTAGTACGAATCGGTGAAATGACAGAATCCATAAAGATTATTCAACAGGCTCTGGAAGGAATTCCAGGGGGGCCTTACGAAAATTTAGAAATGCGACGTTTTGACAGATTAAAAGATCCTGAATGGAATGATTTTGAATATCGGTTTATTAGTAAAAAGCCTTCTCCAACTTTTGAATTGTCGAAACAAGAACTTTATGTGAGAGTTGAAGCCCCAAAAGGAGAATTGGGGATTTTTCTGATAGGAGATCAGAGCGTTTTTCCTTGGAGATGGAAAATTCGCCCACCAGGTTTTATCAATTTGCAAATTCTTCCTCAGTTAGTTAAAAGAATGAAATTGGCTGATATTATGACAATACTAGGTAGCATAGATATCATTATGGGAGAAGTTGATCGTTGAAATGATAATTGATACAACAGAAATAGAGACTATCAATTCTTTTTCCAAATTGGAATCCTTAAAAGAAGTCTATGGGATCATATGGATGCTTGTCCCTATTGTGACTCTTGTATTAGGAATCACAATAGGTGTACTAGTAATTGTTTGGTTAGAAAGAGAAATATCTGCAGGAATACAACAACGTATTGGGCCTGAATATGCCGGCCCGTTAGGAATTCTTCAAGCTCTAGCAGATGGGACAAAACTACTTTTGAAAGAGAACCTTATTCCATCTACAGGAGATACTCGTTTATTCAGTATCGGACCATCCATAGCAGTAATATCTATCTTTCTAAGTTATTCAGTAATTCCTTTTGGTGATCACCTTGTTCTAGCCGATCTTAGTATTGGTGTTTTTTTTTGGATTGCCATTTCAAGTATTGCTCCCGTTGGACTTCTTATGTCGGGGTATGGATCAAATAATAAATATTCCTTTTTAGGTGGTCTACGGGCAGCTGCTCAATCAATTAGTTATGAAATACCATTAGCTCTATGTGTGTTATCAATATCTCTACGTGTGATTCGGTGAGACCTAAAATTTATCCAAATTCTTTTCTTTCTAGAAACAAGGATAAAAAGATTTGATTGATTATATATATTTTTTTTCTTCAGCATTTGAGTTGATGAACTAAATCAGATAGTTATATGAGTGAAAGAAAACGGCTTCTAAATTTGCAGTAAAAAAGTTGAGTCTCATTTCCTATGTACAAGAATCAAATGGTGAAAAAAGTAAACATAAGCAAGAGAGATTGTTTACCCCAAGATTCGTGAATTGT